GCTTTCTGTAAAATACTCGTTTGGGCGAGGGCTTCCAAATACATCGTAAGCTAAACCCGTGCTGACGAATAACCAACCCGCAATAAATAAGGAAGGTATAGTAATGCTATGAATGACCCAGTATCGAATACTGGTAATAATATCCGCAAAAGAACGTTCTCCTGTGCTTCCAGACATGTTGAGCTCCGCATATTCTTGTACAGTCAGGGGGGGCCGATTCCGTAAAAGATTAAATCAGTAAATTTCCATTTACTGAAACCAATCTTTGTGAGATCGTCAATATTGTACCAAGGGTGTTTTTAGAGTATACCGAATCAGTATAGCTATCCTTCTTCTGACACAGCAATGCAATTTCACAATCAATATCGAAATGAAGTGTTAGATAATTTCTTTCTTCTTTTCTTGTTGCTTGTCGATGTAGAATTTTGTACCATTTAATATAAAATTCCTAAAATTCCTGTAGTATAAGGATTTTCTTCAGTAGAAACTGAAGATCAAGTAAAATGTGAATTCGACAGGTTGGTTTCCAATAATTTATGAAGGAGATTCTCATATTCTTACGATTCAATTAGACGTTACATCTAAAAACATACGTTTTGTGGTTGTATAAGATGTTTTTTGTTGGAATCTTTTTTTTTTTTTTAGGAATTGGTTGGCCACCCAGTAACAAGTAACAATAGTAGATATTATTCAATGAAAGAAAGAGGAACAACGAATAAATAAAAAACAATAAATATTCGTGATGCACGCATTATTCTATTAGCCCCCCAAGGGGGTCCTTCGTGACCTAATTACAAAGATGGGTCTTTGTAATATGGAAAGATAAAATGTAAAACCCAGTTTCGATTGATCTTATCGTGCGATACTTTTTTCTTTTCAATCGCGAGATTATGTGAATGAACTACTACTGAGTTCGCTTTAAAGTAAAAAAAAAAGTGCATTAGAAGTGTCGTTCGAAAAAAAAAAAAATGGATTCGATATTTCGATACAATAAAAAACAATCAAACTTATTTTCCAATTTTATTCCAGAGTGATTCAAAGAGAGTTTCATTTTGTGACTGAAGTTATAAAAAACGTTCTTAATTATTACTTTATTTATAATTTCTAATATTCTATATATACATATAGTTAGTTATATACATATATTAGTTCAGTCAACTCAAGAGTTGACCGATGAATCTATTGATTCAAAAGCGTGGGATGGGTAAATGTCACAGATGATTAATTGATTTCTTACTTATGTTACTCTATTTTTATTAGTATCGTCTATAATAATTGATGAATCAAATATTTTCAATTGAATTTATCCTTTCAATTGGTTGGTATTTTTGTTTATCCTCGTATCTTTCAAAAATTGAAACTTAGGGAAGTGCTTTAGAAACATATGTATAAAAAGAATTTCATTTAGCCTTTTCATGCCTACTATAACTAGTTATTTCGGTTTTCTACTAGCATCTTTGACTATAACCTCAGCTCTATTTATCGGTCTGAGCAAGATACGACTTATTTGAAATTAATTTAATGAACAATTTATAAAAAAATCTTTCTATGGTAGTTCATATATTCTCCAGTCCCTTATCAATTCTTGGTCATTGAGATGTATAGTCAATACAGATTAATATTTAAGGATAAATATTACCTCTCCCTTCCCCCTTTCAAACAAATTGAAATGATTGAAGTTTTTCTATTTGGAATCGTCTTAGGTCTAATTCCTATTACTTTGGCTGGATTATTCGTAACTGCCTATTTACAATACAGACGTGGTGATCAGTTGGATCTTTGATTAATTAACATCTCGCTTTTTATTGACCTCCTACTTCCTTTAATCCGCGGGAGGTCAAATTTAGGTTGCTGCTCAATTATTTTAGTGTAATTTTGACCTCCCGCGATTAACAAGAACACAGAATCACGCCCTGTAGGATTTGAACCTACGACATCGGGTTTTGGAGACCCACGTTCTACCGAACTGAACTAAGAGCGCTTTATTATCACAATAAATATTTTGTAACCCCAATTTATCTTGCATATATATATACTATAAAAAATAAATATATATATACTATAAAAAATAAAAATAAAATATTTATTTAATTATGTATGTACAATTTTATTAATTGATCTCAATTGATCCCTCGTTACTGCTCAGAAGATAAGTAATAGGTAGGGATGACAGGATTTGAACCCGTGACATTTTGTACCCAAAACAAACGCGCTACCAAACTGCGCTACATCCCTTTCAATTGGTCTACAGTGTCATTGTAGAGAATCCCTGTCTTGTTTTCCACATCTTTATTTCCTACATTGATATACCCAAACTATCTTATCATTTCTTCCTTCTTCCTTTTGGTCTCATATATCATATAACAAACATATAATATGGTAAAAGACTTATATAAAGTATGAAATAAATATGAAATCTACCACAAAAAATTAATATTTTTTAGGAATTTAAGGCGGAAATGGACGTATTTTTTTCTTTTAATAAATATCTATTTTGTACATTTCAATTTGAATTAGGAACTCCGCGTACAAGTGGTAAGTCATTAACTACATATACACATCCGGTCATATATGTATTACCATTATGTATTACAAATTACAATAAAATTACAATAACGAATACAGAAAGAGGAGTTTTTAAAATGCGAGATCTAAAAACATATCTCTCCGTGGCACCGGTAGTAAGTACTCTATGGTTCGGGTCTTTAGCAGGTTTATTGATAGAGATCAATCGTTTTTTTCCGGATGCGTTGATATTCCCCTTTTTTTCATTCTAGCTATTGATATGGGAAGGGGAAGAAGATTAGAGATACAATCAAATATCTGTAACTAATCCCTACCCCTCCCTTCTTTTTTTCTTTGTTTTTTCTTTTTTTCTTTTTTTACTTATTCTTTCTAAAAAAAAAAAAAAACAAAGAAAAAGCGGTTTCACCCTCAGTGAAACTATGAACTCGGGCTCAGGCTCAAATTAAATTAATAATAGAATGGAAATGCGGTGGTTGGGGCAACAATATCATACAAGATACTTAACTGAAAATGAAATACTGTACGGCAATTAAAAATTATAAATATAGTTAGAAATCATTATATTACTTATTATTTATTACTATATTGATTGCAACAAAATATTTCTTTCATAATTTGATTTCGAGTTACCTGCTTCTATTTTTGTGTCCTTTCTTCTTCCTTGCTTCGGGTCGGAAAATTAAAGAATTGAGTGAATCAAAAACCAAAGGAGGTTCATGGCTAAGGGTAAAGATGTCCGAGTAACGGTTATTTTGGAATGTACCAGTTGTGTTCGAAATCGTGTTAATAAGGAATCAATGGGCATTTCCAGATATATTACTCAAAAGAATCGACACAATACGCCTAGTCGATTGGAATTGAGAAAATTCTGTCCCTGTTGTTACAAACATACGATTCATGGGGAGATAAAGAAATAGATCGAACCGATCGCTCGTGTGTCAGTCTTCCAAGGAAGATGAAAAATTACATATTATATATAACAATATATATATATAATTTATTTGAATTTATTTTTTAATTTATTTATTATTTAAATATAAACAAATAAATATAAACAAACCAAATCCTATTTCGATCGGATCAAAGATGATGTAGAATTAAGAAATAGGATTGGGATTTTCAGGATAAGGAATAAACAAACCATGGATAAATCCAAGCGAATCTTTCTTAAATCTAAGCGATCTTTTCGTAGGCGTTTGCCTCCGATCCAATCGGGGGATCGAATTGATTATAGAAACATGAGTTTAATTAGTCGATTTATTAGCGAACAAGGAAAAATATTATCTAGACGGGTGAATAGATTGACCTTAAAACAACAACGATTAATTACTATTGCTATAAAACAAGCTCGTATTTTATCTCCGTTACCTTTTCTTAATAATGAGAAACAATTTGAAAGAAGCGAGTCAACCGCTAGAGCTGCTGGTCTTAGAACCAGAAAAAAAATAGGTTGACTCTTCAATTGAATTGAATCAAAATAAAATTCCAATCCAAACTCAAATGCGGATTGACGTTTTTTTTTTTGTTCGAAAAATCGTAAAATCGAAATGTCCTGTCGTAAGAAAAAAAATGGGAGAAGAGGAATAAATATTTTTTATTTAACGTCTTTCTTCATTTTGATGACTTTATCATATTTTATCATACTAATTTCTACTCTACCTTCCCAGAGTTCATTCTCCAGGGAACTCCATTTAAACTATTCCAACGGATTCCTTCCAATCTCTTTATTTTATGATCTCATTGGAAATCATATAAAGACAACTCTTATTTAATATAGCTATTTGTGCAAGTATTTTACGATTAAGAAGTAACTGTCTCTTGTACAGATTGTGTATAAATTTACTATAACTGAAGTATACTTTATTCTCGCGAATTACTGCATTTATCCGAGTGATCCACAACCGACGAAAATCTCTCTTTTGTCTACCTCTATCCCGATGAGCCGAAACCAAAGCTCTTATTTTCTGTTGAGTAATAGTACGAGTAAGTCTTGAATGAGCCCCTCGAAAGGTTGATGCAAATAAACGAATTTTTGTTCTACGTCTTCGAGCTATATACCCTCGTTTAATTCTGGTCATTGAATAAATGAAACTTTGATGAATAACTAATTGATTTCCTTTCTTTCAGTTATTCCCTTCCCGTATCCTAGTCTATTAATAACAAAACGGATTCTTCCAATGTATAAAATTTAAATTCCAATGGCTTTTGCTACTATAACCTTCCCGACCACGATTTTTTTTTTTTTTTTTTTTCTAGGTGAAATGCCTAGAAAAAAATTGTATTGATATTAGGTATCAAAAACACATAAAACATAAAAGTAGTAAATATAAATGGATATAGTGGGTTCCATCGTTTCTATGGTTACTTCTTAAACGGTGAGGTCCTCTCTATACACCGGAGCCCTTCTTTCATTTAATCAATGTTATTGTTAACTTGTACAGTTCACACTCTTTGGCTCTACCCATAATTATCCAGTACGAGGTCTTTCACAATGAGATCTACTTATACAGTAACGGTATTTAATTATGAAGATTAGCTGAGTAGCTGACCCTGTTAGTCCGTTCTTGCAAGAGTAAGGCATAATTTTTCTGCTTTTTAAAATAGTATTTCCCCTGCTTAATGGATATCATTTGCTATCAATGGAGAATTCTTTCTCATCTTAAATTTAAAACGGAGTTGATTGGATTTGCACCAACGGAAACCATACATTTGATACCACAATAGAAGGATAGATCTTTTTTATTTTTAGATATTGAATGGAGTTCTTCCATTCTAGTCTATTCACTGGTACTGATCGTTGATACTGGATCAATTGTTTTCTTTCTTTTGTCCTAGCCCATGATCTGAACGAGTCGCACATACACCCTAGTACATGTTCCTCGTCGCTGAGGACATCCCCCAAGAGCGGGGGATTTCGTGACATTTCTGATTGGCTGTCTTGTGTTTCTAATAAGTTGTTTAATAGTTGGCATATTGAATCATATACATAATGGGCTGGTTTAGATCGATCTTAACCGGATGATTATGAATTATTTTATTTCTATATTAATAGATTAATGAATAGAATATTAAATCCGGTAAGAAGATAAAATCTCAAATCATCAATTCGTCTGAAATTTTTGTTATTTTTTATTTTTTATTCAGTCGCTACAAGATCAACAATTCCATGAGCTTGGGCTTCTGTTGCTGACATAAAAACATCTCTTTCCATATCTTCGGATACAACCCATAAGGGTTTGCCTGTCCTTTGTACATAAACCCTTGTGACGGTTTCGCGCAGCTTCAAAAGTTCTTCCGCTTCCAAGATAAATTCTCCCGTCTGTGCCTCATAAAAAGAACTAGCAGGTTGATGGATCATTACCCTGATGATATAACATAATAAATGTTTATTCTATCTCGCATGATGATAAGGTGAAGAGATAAAGAATAATAAAATATATAATTGAACAACCGTACAGGCATCTTTTACGCATTGCATACGGCTCTATAATGGAATTCGTTTTTACCTTACTTAAATATCAAATAAATTAAATATAGGGTCTATCAGACTCGGGTTGGTAAATGGTCCAATAACCACCCTTCTTTTTGTTTTTGGAGTAGTTCAAAAATACTATGATGGCTCCGTTGCTTTATATATTTATTTCGTCTGTTATTTAGCAATCCCAAAGTTTCTTTTTTTTTTTTTTTCAAATAAAAAAACAAGATTTTTTTTATTTTCATATTCTTTCATAACCTAAATATTGTTAAGAGCCTCCCGGCGTGAAAACAAAAAAGTTTGTGACGCTGAAATAGGCCTCCCGATAGATTAGATAAAATCGGAAATACCTTTTATCTCATACTACTCTTTCGATACATAATTTAAGGGTTAAAAAAATTTATCATATCGAATTCGAAGTGCCATGCTATTATTACTTAATATTCATATTTCATATAGCGCGAAGGCATAGTCTTCTTTTTTCTCTCAAATCAAATAAAAAACTCATTGGCGCCAAGCGTGAGGGAATGCTAGACGTTTGGTAATTTCTCCTCCGACCAGAATAAAAGATCCCATTGAAGCGGCTAATCCCATGCATATTGTCTGTATATCTGGTCGCACAAATTGCATAGTATCATAAATAGCTACTCCGGGTATTACCCATCCGCCAGGAGAATTTATAAACAAATATAGATCTTTGGTATCATCCTCTATACTGAGATATACCATAAGACCAATAAGTTGATTCGAGATCTCGCTATCAACCCCTTGGCCTAAAAAAAGTAATCTTTCTCGATAAAGTCGGTTGATTGGGATAAAGTTGTATCCCTTAGAAACCGTACATGCACCTTTTGATGCATACGGTTCAACAAAAATAACGAAAAAAAAAAAAAGAATCAATGTGTAGATGTAGATTCTAGCGCTTTCTTTTATTTTATTTTCTTTTTCATACCAGGTATAAAAAGGGGCTTTTCTTTCATTTTTCAAAAAAGATGGGTTTTGGCCTGTTTTGTTTATCTATAAAAAAAAATTACTAAATTTATCTAACTAACTTTTCATTGATGTATTGTTTCATCGAGATACAATCTCAATCGCGATGTAATTTTCTTGTTCCTGAATGGGCTTCTTCAATTTTTTTAGGTTTATGCTCTACTCCGAGTAAAGATCCGCCCGATTTGGATTTGCACATATATGACAAATGCCCCAATACCACGTCCTTTTGCTACGACTTCCTTTTTACAATTTATTTCATGTCTTACAACAGATATTCAATGCATTCATCATATTACTCGATTGATTAACTGTTTGAGATCACTTCTATTATAAATATATAAAGAAATAGAATATGATAGAAATAGTAATCATAAATAGATTTTTTACCGGTTTTTTTCTAAACGGAGCCTGGATACTTCATTTTATTGGCCTAACCAAGATAACCATAAATTATTCTAATTGATAATATTAATCTGTATACCCTCCCGAAAAAATGGATCTAATTGAACTTCACGCTCCAAATTTTTGATAATTCAATCAATCTTTCTTGGGCGAAGGGGAGGATATCTCGATCGGGGAAGAGAATGGGGAAATACCATATGACCCAATATATCTGACAAGTCGCACTATACGTCAATCCACAATGCATCTTCCTCTCCAGGACTTCGAAAAGGTACTCTTGGAACACCAATAGGCATTAAATAAAAGAAAAATTAAGTACTATATCTCACTTTGATGTGAAAGCGTAACAATGGATTTAGTGTCCTACTAATATTGGCCTTTATCATATTTTATCCATAGATTGACTAAGTTTATAAAAAAAGATAAAGAAGACAAAATGAATAAAGGAAAATTATTACAAATAAGTCCTTTGAATGATGAACAAATATATATATGCATTCACTCATAGAAAATGGTATCAACTCCCCTACCATTGCGTATTGGTACTTATCGGGTGTAGAATAGATCTGCTTCTTTTTGTTCCTACGAACAAAATAGTTTCATTATTACTAAAAGTAATTGAAAAGAATCAAACAAATCAAACAAATATTAATTCTTTCCCCAAGATAATCCACTAAAAAGAGGGTCCACAGCATAGTTTTTTCCAATGCAATAAAGTTACATTGTGTCTATTTTTCATTGATAAAGGGGTATTTCCATGGGTTTGCCTTGGTATCGTGTTCATACCGTCGTATTGAATGATCCCGGTCGTTTGATTTCTGTCCATATAATGCATACAGCTCTGGTTGCTGGTTGGGCCGGTTCGATGGCTCTATACGAATTAGCAGTTTTTGATCCTTCTGATCCTGTTCTTGATCCAATGTGGAGACAGGGTATGTTCGTTATACCCTTCATGACTCGTTTAGGAATAACCAATTCATGGGGCGGTTGGAGTATCACAGGGGGTACTGTAACGAATCCGGGTATTTGGAGTTACGAAGGTGTGGCCGGGGCACATATTGTGTTTTCGGGCTTGTGCTTTTTGGCAGCTATCTGGCATTGGGTGTATTGGGATCTAGAAATATTTACTGATGAACGTACAGGAAAACCCTCTTTGGATTTGCCTAAGATCTTTGGAATTCATTTATTTCTATCAGGGGTGGCTTGCTTTGGTTTTGGTGCATTTCATGTAACAGGATTGTATGGTCCTGGAATATGGGTGTCCGATCCTTATGGACTAACTGGAAGGGTACAATCCGTAAATCCAGCGTGGGGTGTGGAGGGTTTTGATCCTTTTGTTCCGGGAGGAATAGCCTCTCATCATATTGCAGCAGGGACCTTGGGCATATTGGCGGGTCTATTCCATCTTAGTGTACGTCCACCTCAACGCCTATACAAAGGATTACGTATGGGAAATATTGAAACCGTCCTTTCCAGTAGTATTGCTGCTGTCTTTTTTGCCGCTTTTGTAGTTGCTGGAACTATGTGGTATGGTTCAGCAACTACCCCGATTGAATTATTTGGTCCCACTCGTTATCAATGGGATCAAGGATACTTCCAACAAGAAATATATCGAAGAATTGGTGCTGGGTTGGCTGAAAATCAAAGTTTATCTGAAGCTTGGTCTAAAATTCCCGAAAAACTAGCTTTTTATGATTACATCGGCAATAATCCGGCAAAGGGGGGGTTATTCAGAGCGGGCTCAATGGACAACGGGGATGGAATAGCTGTTGGGTGGTTAGGACATCCTATCTTTAGAGATAAAGAGGGGCGCGAACTTTTTGTACGTCGTATGCCTACTTTTTTTGAAACATTTCCGGTTGTTTTGGTAGACGGAGACGGAATTGTTAGAGCCGATGTTCCTTTTAGAAGGGCGGAATCAAAATATAGTGTCGAACAAGTAGGTGTAACTGTCGAGTTCTATGGCGGCGAACTCAACGGAGTCAGTTATAGCGATCCCGCTACTGTGAAAAAATATGCTAGACGTGCTCAATTGGGTGAGATTTTTGAATTAGATCGTGCTACTTTGAAATCCGATGGTGTTTTTCGTAGCAGTCCACGGGGTTGGTTTACTTTTGGACATGCTTCGTTTGCTTTGCTCTTCTTCTTCGGACACATTTGGCATGGTGCTAGAACCTTGTTTCGAGATGTTTTTGCTGGTATTGATCCAGATTTAGATGCTCAAGTGGAATTTGGAGCATTCCAAAAACTTGGAGATCCAACTACAAGAAGACAAGTAGTCTGATACAATATGCTTTGTTACTTGTTACTTTTCATTTTTATTTTCTTTTTGTGATTTTTAGATGGGGTACCAGATAAATCTTGATTTGAATCACTGCCTTTTCTTTGACTCTTGTTCTTTATTTATCCGGGAGACGATCCCAAATAAACAGGTATGGAAGCTATAATTGTAAACCACGATCGAATCTATGGAAGCATTGGTTTATACATTCCTTTTAGTCTCAACTCTAGGAATAATTTTTTTCGCTATCTTTTTTCGAGACCCGCCTAAAGTTCCAACTAAAAAGGTGAAATGATTTGTCATTATCTCAATTGAAGTACGGATCCTCCCAATATTGGGAGGATCCGTACTTCAACTAGTCCCCGTGTTCCTCGAATGGATCTCTTAGTTGTTGAGAGGGTTGCCCAAAAGCAGTATATAAGGCGTACCCAGTAAAACTTACAAGTAAACCAGATAAAAAGATGGCAACTAGGGTTGCTGTTTCCATGATTATATAGTTTTAAGACATTATAAAGTTTTAAGACCACAATGGATCTATGATAAGATCATTTATTTACAACGGAATGGTATACAAAGTCAACAGATCTTACTGAATATAAAATATTATGGCTACACAAACCGTTGAAGGTAGTTCTAGATCTGGCCGCCCAAAACGAACTAATGCGGGGAGTTTATTGAAACCATTGAATTCAGAATATGGTAAAGTAGCTCCTGGGTGGGGAACTACTCCTTTGATGGGTCTCGCAATGGCTCTATTCGCGATATTCCTATCTATTATTTTGGAGATTTATAATTCTTCCATTTTACTGGATGGCATTTCAATGAATTAGATTCACAAGAACCATTAACTGGCTTTTTCAATACAAAGTGAAGCGTTTAGGTTTCTGATTTTTATCCCATTCTATTTTGGTAGTTTGACCGTGGAATTTCTTTGTTTCTGTATTTCCGGAATATGAGTGTGTGACTTGGTATAAATGATCCTATGGATAGTACAGAGAATGGGTCTGTCATCTTGATAGAGATGGTTTTACTTCGTCGGATATTCATTCTAGTATCTGGAGCACGGAATATATGAAATAGATTACTATTAGAACTATGATTCATACTTAATAGTCAGACCTCGTGTCCGGACTTCAAAAAATTTTTTCAAAGAGTTAGAAGTTATAAATAGAAATATTTTTATTCTTTCAAACTTTCGTTTATGCTTATTTTGATCAAAGGACAAAACAAAGGTTTCTTTGGTTTGGATTTTTAGTCATTATATCTATTCATTGAATAAGTGATGATCCAATGGTTCTTACTCAGGGAATTTTGGGACTTAGACTTAGTTTGAAAGGGTTTTATTGAATCATCGTGGTTTTAGTATGAATCTGAGGTTTTAATCAATTCATAGGGTCTTAACAAGAGAATTCCTATCAATAATAAAGAAAACAGCAGTAAAGCCGCATTACACATAAATAACACCAAAGAAAATAGGTAAATAGAAGATTCAAGAGGCCTATAACGATCAATATATAGACGAATGAGCCGACTTGATTTTTTGGCATTATAACCACAAAGAAGAGCTTTCGGATTTTTATTCTTTAGTATCTTCAAAAAAAAATTGAATCATAAATCATAGAATTAATAAATTTCAAACTTTATATTACACACATCCGTTAGAACTAGTATTTGGGTGTTTCTGTTTGAGCCGTACGAGATGAAATTTTCATATACGGTTCTCCGGGGGGGTCCCCTTGATTTACCTATCTCAATAAAATCTATGATTGGTTCGAAGAACGTCTTGAGATTCAGGCAATTGCCGATGATATAACTAGTAAATATGTTCCTCCTCACGTCAACATATTTTATTGTCTAGGGGGAATTACGCTTACTTGTTTTTTAGTACAAGTAGCTACCGGGTTTGCTATGACTTTTTATTATCGTCCGACCGTTACGGAGGCCTTTGCTTCTGTTCAATATATAATGACTGAAGCTAATTTTGGTTGGTTAATCCGATCAGTTCATCGATGGTCGGCAAGTATGATGGTCCTAATGATGATCCTGCACGTATTTCGCGTGTATCTCACCGGCGGCTTTAAAAAACCTCGTGAATTGACTTGGGTTACAGGTGTGGTTTTGGGTGTATTGACCGCATCTTTTGGTGTAACTGGTTATTCCTTACCTCGGGACCAAATTGGTTATTGGGCAGTAAAAATTGTAACAGGCGTACCAGACGCTATTCCTGTAATAGGCTCGCCTCTGGTAGAGTTATTACGCGGAAGTGCTAGTGTAGGACAATCCACTTTGACTCGTTTTTATAGTTTACACACTTTTGTATTACCTCTTCTTACCGCCGTATTTATGTTAATGCACTTCCCAATGATACGTAAGCAAGGTATTTCTGGTCCTTTATAAAGAATATATACCATCGTGTAATCAATCATCTATCACTTGGGGTAGGAACACTAGTATTTCATTGCTACAAATATGGATTATTGAAAAAAAAAAATAAGACATGTATTGGGATATTTCTCTTCAACTCTACAAAAATGTATTATTTTTTTGACACTCATAGTTGAAGTGAATTTTCCGAAGATAAAATGGATTATGGGAGTGTGTGACTTGAACTATTGATCGGGCCTTGCAGATATATGTCCTTATCTATCTGCCACATTTGAATTCACAACAAAAAAATGTGTCTTTGTTCCAACCACCGCGTAAGCCCCATACAGAAGATAGGCCGGTTCGTTTGAAGAGAATCTTTTCTATGATCAGACCCGATCATGTCGTGTATGATATGAACAGGCTCCGTAAGATCCAGTAGAATAAGTGATTGGCATA